GCTCATGATGTTCATATCGATCTATTATGCGCCTCTGCATCTAGCATTGGGTAGACCTCATACAATAACTGTCCTAGTTCTACCGTATCTTTTGTTTCATTTCTTCTGGAACAATCATAAAAACTTTTTTGATTATGGATCTACTACCAGAAATTCAATGCGTAATCTCAGCATTCAATGTGTATTCCTGAATAATCTAATTTTTCAATTTTTCAACCATTTCATTTTACCAAGTTCCACGTTAGCCAGATTAGTCAACATTTATATGTTTCGATGCAACAACAAGATTTTATTTTTAACAAGTAGTTTTGTTGGTTGGTTAATTGGTCACATTTTATTCATGAAATGGGTTGGATTGGTATTATTCTGGATACGGCAAAATCATTCTATTCGATCTAATAAGTATCTTGTGTCAGAATTGAGAAATTCTATGGCTCGAATCTTTAGTATTCTCTTATTTATCACCTGTGTTTACTATTTAGGCAGAATGCCGTCGCCTATTGTCACTAAGAAACTGAAAGAGAAAGAAACCTCAGAAACGGAAGAAAGCGATGTAGAAACAACTTACGAAATGAAGGAGACTAAACAGGAACAAGAGGGATCCACCGAAGAAAACCTTTTTTCGGAAGAAAAGGAGGATCTGGACAAAATAGATGAAACGGAAGAGATCCGAGTGAGTGGAAAGGAAAAAACAAAGGATGAATTTCACTTGAAAGAGGCACGCTATCAAGATAGCCCAGTTTACGAAGATTCTGATCTGGAGACCCATCAAGAAAATTGGGAATTGGGAAGACTGAAAGAAGAGAAAAAGAAAAGAATGAATAAAAAGATTGACACATAATAAAAATACAAGAATAAATAAGATGAGATTCGTCCACCTCCCATATATTTTATGCCTTCGCCCATAAAGAAACTTGCAACACCAATCCCATTTAGAATTCCATCAATTATATATTTATCAAAAAACTGAGTTAGCTCGGCTAACCCTCTTATACTCATGGTGAAAATCCCAGTATAAAAAATATCTATATAACCACGATTATATGACCAATTGTATATCATACCTTTTATTTTGTCCAGAATAATTCTTTTAGTAACTCTTTTGAAAAAGAAATTAATTAAGCCCAAATTTTTGAAAGATGAATAAATAGATCCATAAAAAATAGATGCTATAAATAGTCCGAAAAGAGCTATACTTACTGAAAAAAAAGCATTTGAAAAAAATCCATACCAATCCTCAGAAGAATTCAATTTCTGATGAAAAAGGGTTGTAGATGGAGTTAACCATTTCGATAATAGATCCAAATCTATTACTCCTCCGTTAAAAGAAATTCCTATTGATCCAATGAACAAAGTTAATAGTACTAATATAAGGAGAGGAAATAACATAGTATTGCTCGATTCGTGAGGATACATATAAGTGTATCTATTTCTAAAGTAAGTACTAAAGTCTCGTATCTTACTTCTTACATTCTTGTCAATTTTAGATATATTTTTTGAAAAAAAGAAATTACTATTGACTTTCTTAAGTGTCCCTTTTCCCCATAGAGATATTGAATAAAACGAGCTCTTTTTTGTACTACTAAAACTACTATAATCTTGAAAATGAATGCGCAAATACCCATCAAAGGTAAGTAAATACATCCTAAACATATAAAATGCGGTTAATCCTGTTGTGAACCAAGCTATTAGTGCGAAAATTGGTGAGTACAACCAACTATCGTGAAGAATTTCATCTTTGGACCAAAAACAAGCAAGAGGTGGAATACCACAAAGAGAAAGTGTACCTAAAAAAAAAGTAATTTTTGTAATTGGAACATATTTTGTTAAACCTCCCATAAGAACCATATTCTGACTTTTCTGTGGTGAATATCCAACAATAGGTTCCATTGAATGAATAATGGATCCGGATCCCAAAAACAATAAAGCTTTAGAATAAGCATGGGTGATCAAATGAAATAAAGCAGCTCGATAAGAACCTATGCCTAGAGCTAACATAATATAACCCAATTGAGACATTGTAGAATAAGCTAAACTTCTTTTAATGTCTCTTTGGGCAAGAGCTAAAGTAGCTCCTAAAAGTACTGTTATTATACCTACTAAACAAATGAGATTCATTATGTAAGGTATAACTATGAAAAGAGGAAGAAGCCGAGCTACAAGAAAAATCCCTGCTGCTACCATAGTAGCAGCGTGTATAAGAGCCGAAATAGGAGTGGGGCCTTCCATGGCATCAGGTAACCATACGTGAAGGGGAAATTGTGCGGATTTAGCAACTGCACCGACAAATAATAAAAAGGCACATAAAGTAGCAAATAAAGAATTGACCCCATTATTATGGATCAAGGTATTCACTATTTGGAACAAATCCCGAAATTCAAAACTACCAGTTATCCAATAAAATCCTAAGGTCCCTAATAATAAACCAAAATCTCCTATACGATTAGTTACAAAAGCTTTTTGACAAGCACTTGCTGCAACGGGTCGTGTGAACCAAAAACCTATCAATAAATACGAACACATTCCCACTAGTTCCCAAAAAATATAAATTTGTATCAAATTGGAACTAGTAACTAATCCCAACATTGAAGCATTGGAAAAACTCATATGAGCAAAAAATCTCAAATATCCTTGGTCATGAGACATATAATTATCACTATAAATAAAAACCAGGATTCCAACAGTAGTAATTAGTATTGACATAATAGAAGTAAGTGGATCAATCAAGTGTCCGAACTCTAATAAAAAATCATTATTGATGGTCCAAGACCATAGATATTGATAGGTCAAACTTCCATTTATTTGCTGAATAGACAGATTAGCCGAAAACCACATAGCTATACTTAGTAGTAAAACACTTAGGAAAGCCCACATACGACGAAGATCTTTTGTTGCTGTCGGAATAAGTAGAAGTCCAAATCCTATTGACATAGTAACTGGGAGCGGAAAAAGGGGTATTATCCATGCATATTTATATGTATATTCCATAAGAAACCAAATTGTTCTTTTTTCTTATAATTGTTTCCAATTCACCAATTCTGATCTCTTTCGAAAAGAACAAAACAATAAGAAAAAAAATATGAAAAAGATCAAATACAAAAATACAAATATTGGAATTATGACTTTTTGTTTTATTAAATATTTGAAATAAAAGTTGCAATAGGTTGGTCATATATCAAATAATATGACCAAATAATTAGTCAAGTTTATTACTTAGTTATTAATTAACTTAAAACTATAGAAAAGAAAGATATTTTTGAAATAAAAATAATATGACATCATATTAGATTTTGAATAATTGGATTTTCCCTTTACATTATATTCTATTCTAATTATGTAAAATCTAAAATTATAGAATTTATAGATATATGATATATTTTTAGATTTAAAATAGATTTATTTTATTTATATTAAAGTTCAATTACAGATTTATTTATCTCTTTCTATTTTTCTATTTTTCTTTCTTTTTTTTTTATTGTATAATATTTATATAGAATCTTTTCTTTTATATACTATATATTTTTTTATATACTTTTTATATACTATATATTTTACTATTTAGATAAATTAGATAAATATTTTCTCTTACTATTCTTAATATTAAATATGAATATGAATGCAATATTGTATATATACGAATCTATTATATTAAATAATATGATTAAATAATATGAAATAGTAAAATTAGATTATTTTTTTTGTATATTTTTTTGTATATATTCTTTTATAAAACAATAAATATAAAATACGTATGTAATTATTACATTATGCAAATATCAGAATGAAGATAGAAAATTGAAATCTATTTGTCTATGACAATAGAATCATTTTAGAATATTTTTATTTTCTTATTTCTTTTATTTTATTCTTTTTTTATATTTGTATGTTATGATATTATTGAGGAAATTTATGGAATTAAGTATAGATAATGACTAATAAAAAGTAATTTATTTTAAACAGTATATGTCTTTCACATACAACGATAAAAAGGAGTCACCTATCTTTTGAATGGCAGTTCCAAAAAAACGTACTTCTATGTCAAAAAAGCATATTCGTAGAAATCTTTGGAAAAAAAAAGGATCTTTAGAGGCAGTAAAAGCTTTTTCTTTAGCTAAATCTATTTCCACCGGACAGTCAAAAAGTTTTTTTGTGCGACAAAAAAAAGTCTTGTAAAAATATTAATTGACATGTTTCAAAGAACTTCCAAATTTCCATTTTTGAATTGGAAGACAAACGATTCAATTTTACTAAACGTATTTTATTTGTATTTTACTTCTCCTTATTAGTTAGAGCTAGGTAATATAAAAAATAAGAATCTTTCTTTCTACTTGATTCAAAGTACTCAGTATTGTGTATTTTCTATTTTTTATAGTCTTTCTATATTTCTATTATATTCTATTTATCAAAATTCATATTGATTGATATTGAATTCGTGAGATGATTTTTTCTTTCCTATGAATTGTGCTTTTCTATTTTGAAAAGCACAATTACGATAGACAAAGAAAAATATGAATATTTCATTACACTTTATACTAAGGTGTTGGGTCTCAAAATCATTATTAGAAAAAAATTATGAATTTTATACCCCGACTAAGAACGAAGCTTTTGAGTTCTGACTGTTCTGGATAAACAAGAGCTAGGGTTCTAGTACGGAAAAGTTGATTATTAAAAATGAACTTACGAAGATGAAGATACTAATTAAGTATTATTGATATTGAACATTTCCATATGAATAGAAATGCATCTTTATTCATTGTTTCCTAAATTATATTGAATATATACAATTCAACATAAATTTTCTATTATTATTTAAGGTAAGCCGCCATGGTGAAATTGGTAGACACGCTGCTCTTAGGAAGCAGTGCTAGAGCATCTCGGTTCGAGTCCGAGTGGCGGCATAAATAATTATTAATATTAATAATATAGACACAATAGATCTAATAGAATCTATATAATATTTTATAATCCTCTCCCCAATTTTAATTATTTAAAAGGGACTCTTCTTTATGATATTTGTGACCTTAGAACATATATTAACTCATATTTCCTTTTCGATCATCTCAATTGTGATTATAATTCATTTGATGAACTTATTAGTTGACGAAATTGAAGGATTACGTAATTCGTCAGAAAAAGGGATGATAGCTACTTTTTTCTCTATAACAGGGTTTTTAGTTATTCGTTGGATTTCTTCGGAACATTTTCCCTTAAGTAATTTATACGAATCATTAATCTTCCTTTCATGGAGTTTATCCATTATTCATATGATTCCGTATCTTGGGAATCATAAAAATGATTTAAGCGCAATAACTGCACCAAGTGCTATTTTTACCCAAGGTTTCGCCACGTCAGGTCTTTCAAATGAAATGCATCAACCTGCAATATTAGTACCTGCTCTACAATCTCAGTGGTTAATGATGCATGTCAGTATGATGCTATTGAGCTATGCAGCTCTTTTATGCGGATCATTATTATCAATTGCTCTTATAGTGATTACATTTCAAAAAAAAATCAATTTTTTCAAGAATTTTTTAAATTTAAGGAAGTCGTTTTTCTTTGGTAATATGGAATATTTGAACGAAAAAGAAAGTGTATTAAAAAAAACTTTTTTCCTATCAGTTCAAAATTTTTACAAATATCAATTAATTCAGCGTTTAGATTATTGGAGTTATCGTGTTATTAGTTTAGGGTTTACCTTTTTAACCATAGGCATTCTTTCTGGAGCAGTATGGGCTAATGAAGCATGGGGTTCTTATTGGAATTGGGACCCTAAGGAAACTTGGGCATTTATTACTTGGACCATATTTGCAATTTATTTACATACTAGAACAAATTCAAAATTGCAAGATCAAGGCACAAATTCGGCATTTGTAGCTTCTATAGGATTTCTTCTAATTTGGATATGCTATTTTGGGATCAATCTATTAGGAATCGGGTTCCATAGTTATGGTTCATTCCAATTAATATCTAATTGAATAAAATAAACTACATGAAGAATACATAAAAAAATCGTCTGATACACAATGAAATTTTGTGCGAGTTTTTGAGAACCTTTTGAATAATTCCTCTATTTAAATGGTTCTCAAAAACTTTAGATGTATTTCATTACAATTCTAATTAACCTTTTAACCTTTCCTTTTTTTTTCTTTTTTTCATTGTACAACGAAGAATCGTGAAAATATAAAAGTAAAAGAATTATAAGACTTTCTTTCCAATTAATTAATTTTATTTCATTTATTATTGAATCTAAAAAAAAAGAATTAGTATCTATAAAAATAATTAGATATTAGAACTTGTACCTTGTCAACCGATAACGGGAGAACGAAATCAGGATAAATACCAATTCCTATTACAGGTAAAAAGATACATATCGAAACAAAAAGTTCTCGTGGTCCAGAATCAAAAAAATTCGAGTTTGTAATATTGAATAGCTTGTATCCATAGAAAATCTGACGTAACATAGATAATAAAAAAATAGGAGTTATTATCATTCCAATTGCCATTACAAAAGTAATTAACATTTTTGGCATGAAAAGATATTTTGGGCTGGTAATTATTCCAAAAAAGACTAAGAATTCTGCAACAAAACCACTCATTCCTGGCAATGCAAGAGAAGCCATCGAGAAACTACTAAACATGGTAAATATTTTTGGCATTGGTATAGATATCCCCCCCATCTCTTCGAGATAAACAAAACGTATTCTATCACAACTTGTTCCTGCTAAGAAAAAAAGTGCAGCACCAATCAATCCATGAGAGATTATTTGTAAAATAGCTCCATTAAGTCCTATGCCAGTTATAGAACCAATTCCTATAATTATGAAACCCATGTGAGATACGGAAGAATAGGCAATACGTTTTTTTAAATTGCGTTGACTGAGAGAGGTTGAAGCTGCATAAATGATTTGTATTATTCCTACTATCACCAACCAGGGAGATAATCTAGAATGAGCGTGAGCTAATAATTCCATATTGATCCGAATCAATCCATATGCTCCCATCTTTAATAAGATTCCAGCTAAAAGCATACATGTACTGTAATGTGCTTCCCCGTGGGTATCTGGTAACCATGTATGTAGGGGTATCATCGGCGATTTGACAGCATAAGCAATAAGAAAACCAAAATAGAGTATTATTTCCAATGCTGCAGGATACGATTGATTAGCTAATTTTTCTAAATCTAATGTTGGTTCGTTGGAACCATATAAACCCATACCTAGAACTCCTATTAAGAGAAAAATAGAACCTCCGGCAGTGCACAAAATAAACTTTGTAGCCGAGTACAGGCGTTTTTTTCCTCCCCACATGGATAAAAGTAAGTAAACAGGAATTAATTCTAATTCCCACATGATGAAAAAAAGTAAAAGGTCTCGAGAAGAAAATGATCCTATTTGGCCACTATACATTGCTAACATCAAGAAATAGAAAAATCGCGGATTTCGAGTAACTGGCCAAGCTGCTAAAGTAGCTAAAGTAGTGATAAATCCTGTCAGTAAAATGGGTCCTATGGAAAGTCCATCGGTTCCCAGTCTCCAGTGAAAATCAAAAAGATTGATCCATTGAAAATCCTCCTTCAATTGGGTTAATGGATCGTCCAATTGAAAATGATAACAAAATACATAAGTCATTAGAAGGAGCTCTAGTATACATATACATAGAGTATACCACCTATACGCCTTATTTCCCCTATGAGGGAAAAAGACAATTGAAGAACCCGCGAATATGGGCAAAACAATAAGTATTGTTAACCAAGGAAAATAACTCGTGATAAAGACAAGATAAAATTAGACCAGAAAACCCCGTGCTCGGGAGAAGAATAATATATTTTCTTTTCTCGAGTACGGGCTTTTGTCGGTAAAGAGGAATCAAATGATTCAAGTGGAATTTTTTGTCACATATCAATAAGAAAGACCCATGCTGCGAGTTGTTTCATGCCATAAATAAACACGGACACTCAAAAAATCCGTTGGACAAGCGGATTCACATCTTTTACAACCTACACAATCTTCGGTTCTTGGCGCAGAAGCAATTTGCTTAGCTTTACATCCGTCCCAAGGTATCATTTCCAATACATCCGTGGGGCAAGCTCGAACACATTGGGTACATCCTATACATGTATCATAAATCTTTACTGAATGTGACATTGTGTCTATAAATTCCAGTTTTGAGCACATAAAGATTTTCGATCTGGTAAAAGAAAATGAAATAAATCATATATTTTCTATTGTAGACACCAGATGAATCGATGATTTATCAAAATTTTAAGAATCAATAGATTTTATAATCTGTTTATGAGAAAGGGCCAAGATACTTTGATTTCCATTTCAATAACCATGAAATATGAGTTTATGAATTCAATTCATGTTAAATTTACTATCTTTCTATATGTATATATTCATATACATATAGAAAGATAAATATAAAATAAATATAGAAAGATTCTAGTATATAGAAATAGAATTAAGGTGATATATTATATATCAGATATCAGATTAATACGTTTATCAGATTAATACGTTTGTTATTAGGTTAGTGATAGAATAGGTTAGTAACTCTAAATCATAAATTTATATGAAAAAAGAGAAGAAAGAAAATAATAATAATAAAATATTATATTCTGTTTAATTCTAATTAAATTATCTTACTATTCTAATTCTATTAGATTCTATATTAGAATATTCAGAATATTCTAAAAGTCTTATGTTTTGATTTATATGTGAAAATAGAATAATTATGACTAATTATTCAACAAATTTGATTGATTGATACGAGTTGATTTTCTGTTACGATGGATCGACGAAACAATAGCTAGTCCAATAGCTGCTTCAGCAGCTGCAATGGCTATAACAAAGATTGAGAAAATTTCTCCTTTTAATTGCCGACTATCAAATATATCGGAAAATGTGACGAGATTTATATTCACCGAATTCAGTATAAGCTCAAGACACATAAGCGCTCTAACCATGCTTCGGCTTGTGATCAGTCCATAGATACCGATAGAAAATAAATAAACACTTATAAAAAGTACATGCTCTAACATCATTGATAAATTCCTCATCTATCTTGATTCATTTCAATATGAACAAACAAAAATTAAACCGATTCAGTTGACTAGATATAGAAGAATTACAGAACAAAAGAAGATATTCACAGTAGATTTCTATAAAATAGATTAAATCCATTTTCATTCTTTAATTAAAAAAAGAAGTTCTTATTATATTAGATTATTGACGAGCCATAGTAATTGCACCTATCAAAGAAACTAAAAGAATTATAGAAATGAGTTCAAAAGGAAGATAAAAATCTGTGGATAAATGAATACCAATTTGTTGAACGTTACTTATTAAGTCCTGTTCTATAATCTGATTTGATCTTGTAGTCCGAAAAATTCCGGACCATGACGTATCTGGGATAGTAGTCATTAATGAAAAAAAAATACTTGTACAAACCAGTGAAGTGATCCTATCTCCAACGGTCCACAAATAGGAATCATTGGAATATTCTGAACCGTTCATGAACATTACAGCAAATATGATTAATACATTTATGGCTCCCACATAAATAAGGAACTGCGCGGCAGCTACAAAATAGGAATTCAATGAAATATAGAATAAGGATATACAAACAAGAACCAATCCCAATGAAAAGGCAGAATCAATGGGATTGGTAAGTAATACTACTCCCAGACCTCCTAATATAATAACTGATCCCAGAAATACTACAAGAATTTCATGTATTGGTCCAGGTAAATCCATTATGAAATAAAAGAGAAATAAATCAGTCGAAATATTTCATGACCTTACTAAGGGTCCAGGAAAGGAACTATTTTTTTATATGATACCTTCCTAATTGAATGAAAAAAAATGAATATTATTAGATAGATAAAATAAAATTATTTGGCTAATCCTACTTACTTTATTACAAGCCAAATCTTAGTAATTGGTAATCGTTCTTGAACCAAGCAAGGGGTTTTTATTTTTTCATTTGATTTGTTGAATCCATAACTGTTTGAATTGTGTAATCTCCAATTATTGAGATTGGTAACCGACCTAAAGAAATTTGATTATAATTCAATTCGTGACGATCATAAGTGGAAAGCTCATATTCTTCAGTCATCGATAAACAGTTTGTTGGACAATACTCGACACAGTTACCGCAAAATATACAGACACCAAAATCAATACTATAATGAAGCAATTGTTTTTTCTTAATATCTTTTTCAAATTTCCAATCAACAATGGGAAGGTCTATTGGACATACGCGAACACATACTTCACAAGCAATACATTTATCAAATTCAAAGTGGATTCGACCACGAAAACGTTCTGATGTGATTGATTTTTCATAAGGATATTGAATAGTTACAGGTAAACGATTTGTATGGGATAAGGTAATTATGAAACTTTGTCCAATGTACCTTGCGGCTCGTATTGTTTGTTTGCCATAATTCATGAACCCAGTAACCATAGGTAACATATTTTAGATATCCATGAATAAAATTTATGTTTCTTTCTCTTGGTTGAGATAAGTTATGTAAGTTATGAATATAGAATATTCATTATTGTTTTCTCTTAATTTCTTATTTTTATTTATAGTTTATAGTGAAACAAGTTGAAAAGAAGTTGTCAATAATAGATTACCTAGAGAAATAGGTAAAAGAAATTTCCATCCAAGATTTAATAATTGATCCATTCTCATCCTAGGTAAAGTCCATCTTGTTGTGATAGGAATGAACAGAAACAAATAAGCTTTAGCTAATGTAATAAAGATACTAATTGCTATTACAAAGACTCTAAACATTTTATTTTTTCCAAAAAATTCAGTAAGAGATATGTACGGAATAGAAAAATCCCACCCACCTAAGTAAAGAACTGTTACAAATAATGACGAAACTAATAGATTTAGGTAAGAAGCAAGATAAAAGAACCCGTATTTTATACCTGAATATTCGGTTTGATAACCTGCTACTAATTCCTCCTCTGCTTCTGGTAAATCAAAAGGTAATCTTTCACATTCTGCTAGAGAAGACATTATAAAAACTAGAAACCCTATGGGCTGACGCCACAGATTCCATCCCCCAAAACCATATTTGGACTGTGCCTCAATTATATCAACTGTACTCGAACTGTTAGATAATTATAGTCGATGATAGCATCACTGCTCCCATCGCTATTACAAAACCGTACATGAAACCTAAGTTTCATACGGCTCCTCTATGGCCACAAAAAAATGTAAGGTAAGGACTAGTTTAGTATTATAGCTCTCCTTGGACCTTAGGTAAATACAATGTAAAGAGAAATTGGAGGTTGGAGAGTCCTCAATTCGACCAATAACATTCTGTCTGTTAGAATAAGAAAAAGTACTTCCGAATTGATCTCATCCCTTATAATGATATTATCATGAAAATAATCAAAATTTATCTTTGTTCAGCAATAACTTAATCCTTCAATCAAATACTGGTTCTATTCCTAAATAGAAAGAATTGGGCATTAGTTAATGAATCATGATAAGAAATAAGAATTTCCATATACATATGTATGAAGAAAGAAATATTTTCTTATTATTCCCGTTTTATTCTTTTTTATTATATTATTGTATTGCATTCTATTTGTCTTGTTCCTGTTCTTCTTTCTGAAAACTAAAAAAAAAGGAAAGAAAATAAAGGATTAATTCGTTCTTGATAGTCATTTATTTAATCAGTGAATAGTAGCATACTCTAGATCGGAATCGTGGGGAAGTACTGCTTGATCATTTCTACCAACTTCAAGCCCTTATTATGATTCGTTTTATGCAAAGGTTTATGCAAAAATCCCTTTTTTTAATACCTTACATTATTTCCATTACTCATCCTTTGCGTACTTTGGTGTTCCTAACTGCCCACTTCTTTTTGATTGATCCCCAGTATAGTTAGAAATACAGTTGATCTTTTGCATCCGCTTCAAGATATGACGACTAAAAAAAGAATCTCAATCTTGGGGTAAACAACTTATGTTTACTTCAATTTTCTTCTTGTACCTAGGGAATGAGATTTTTATTGTTTTACTGCAAATTGAGGAGCAGTTTTGTTTCACTCATATAACTATCTGGTTTAACTCATCGAACTGAAATGTTAAAAAAAAAAAAAAAAAGATTTTTTTTATTCTTTTATTTCATATTCATATTTAAATATTTAATTATATGAATTCTATTTCTATTTTATTGTATTTCAATTCATTTTTTATCTCTTTTCTAGAAAAGAGATAAAAAAAATTCATGTTCCAACGAATCACACGTAGAGATATTGCTAACACACATAGAGTTAATGGTATTTCATAACTAATTGATTGAGCTGTAGCTCGTAGACCACCCGAAAAGGAATACTTATTATTTGATCCATATCCTGACATAAGAAGACCAATGGGGACAATACTTGAAAAAGCAATCCATAAAAAAACACCTATACTGAGATCTGCTAAAACAAGGTGATATCCAAAAGGAATTACTAAATAACTTAGTAGAATTGCTATAAAACCTATAGAAGGTCCGACCCTAAATAAACGAATATTACCTCTAGATGGAAGAAGATCCTCCTTCAAAAGTAGTTTGGTCCCATCCGCTAAAGCTTGAAGAATTCCTAAAGGGCCGGCATATTCAGGTCCAATACGTTGTTGTATTGCTGCAGATATTTTTCTTTCTAACCACACAATGACTAATACTCCCATTGTGATTCCTAATACAAGGGTTAAAATGGGGACAAAAATCCATATGAGTCCATAGACTTCTTTTAAGGATTCTAATCTATAAAAAGAATTAATAGTTTGTACTTCTGCCGTATCAATTATCATTTCAACGATCAACTTCTCCCATAATGATATCTATACTACCTAGTATCGTCATGATATCAGCCAATTTCATTCTTTTAACTAGCTGGGGAAGAATTTGCAAATTGATGAAACCGGGTGGACGAATTTTCCATCTCCAGGGGAAAACACTATTATCTCCTATTAAATAAATTCCTAATTCTCCTTTTGGGGCCTCTACCCTTACATAAAGTTCTTGTTTTAACAATTCAAAATTGGGTGAAAGTTTTTTAGTAATAAATCTATATTCAAAATTATTCCATTCGGAATTCTTTGTCCTATGAAAACGCCGGTTTTCTAAATTTTCATAAGGTCCTCCAGGAATTCCTTCTAGAGCCTGTTGAATGATTTTTATGGATTCTTGCATTTCACCGATTCTTACTAAATAACGAGCTAATGTATCGCCTTCTTTTTGCCATTTGACTTCCCAATCAAATTTATTGTAACACTCATAGCGATCAACTTTACGAAGATCCCATTGGATTCCAGAAGCTCGTAACATTGGTCCTGATAAACCCCAATTTATTGTCTCCTCCCCACCAATAATGCCCACCCCTTCAACTCGTTCCAAGAAAATGGGATTTCGCGTAATGAGTTTTTGATACTCAACAACTTCTGTTAAAAAATAATCACAGAAATCAAAACATTTATCTATCCAGCCATAAGGTAAATCCGCAGCTACTCCTCCGATGCGGAAATAATTATGCATCATCCGCATACCTGTGGCGGCTTCAAATAGATCATATATTAATTCCCTTTCTCTTAAAATATAGAAAAAGGGAGTCTGTGCACCGATATCGGCCATAAAAGGGCCAAGCCATAACAAATGGGAGGCTATACGGCTCAGCTCCAGCATAATAACTCTGATATAACTGGCCCTTTTAGGCACTTGAACACTTTCCAATCGTTCTGGTGCATTTACTGTTATTGCTTCTGTGAACATAGTAGCTAAATAATCCCAACGTGTTACATAAGGCAAATATTGTATAATTGTTCGGTTCTCCGCTATTTTTTCCATTCCTCTGTGTAAATAGCCTAATATAGGTTCACAGTCAATAACATCTTCACCATCCAGAGTAACGATCAGCCGAAGAACACCATGCATTGATGGGTGGTGAGGGCCCATATTAACTATTATAAAATTTTTTCTTGTAACCGGTACAGTCATATTTTTTCCTTAATTCATTATTTCATGAATTTTTTAAAATGTAAAATAAAAAAAAAGAATAACTGAACTAATAAAAAAAATAATTAAAAAAGAACAAGGAAACAAGGATAATAATAAGAAAATAATAAGAAACTCAAAGAATAAATTCAAAATTAATTAACGAGTTTTTGGTTCCCGAATATCTAACTGATCCATTAATTTTTTATAACGCACTTTATTTTTCTTTGACAAATAAGTCAATAATCGTTGACGTTTTCCCAGAATTATTCGTAGACCCCTTTGCGATAAAAAATCTCTTTTGTGCAATTTTAAATGTGAAGTAAGTCTCCGTATCTTACTGGTGAAATGGAATACTTGAAATTCAACAGACCCACTATTTTCTTCTTTTTCTTCTTGTGTAATAACTGAGATGAATGAATTTTTGACCATAAATTTAAATTTCTATATTTCTTTTCTGTGAATTTTACTAATCAGGAAAAATAATAATATTTATTATGCCAGTTATTTTCATCTAGTATACATCAAAATTGGATTTCATTCATATACTACTTTAGGTTTTTTATTTATGTGGTTTATCTTTTTATGTTTTGTATATTTGGATCAAATATACAAAACATATATGTATTCACGAAAGAGAACACTTTCTTTTTTTACTTAAAAGGATTCCGCTCTTCCTAGCGAAAATTGATACACTATGAAATCAGCATCATGTATTAGAATATTACACAGTGTATATGTTTCGGCTTTCATCTGCCGAATATGTTACACGATATGTAGGAAATCTACTATAAATTTTTTTCATTTTTCATTGGAATTGAATTCATTCTGAATTGTGAATACATATGTATTCTTGACATACTGAAACGGCTGCTGTTATTGGTATCAAACCAATAGCGATTCATACAAGCTACATCTTCTAATCGATAATTGGGCCAAAGAAAAAATTTGAATTTAATGAAATTTTTTCTATCTGTATTAATATGTTTGTCCTCATTAAAAAATTGCCCGCAGTTTCTTATTTTGTTTTCATTGCAAAATCTTGGATTTCTATCCACAACATTAAAATTTTGGGAATTGAAACAAATTTGAATTCGAAATTCTCTACGACGTCTGGGAGATAGAATATTTTCAGGAACAAGTAAATCATAATGATTTTTGTCTCCACTCAAAAATATGTTGCTGTGTCGTGCAATGGGTTTTTCAAACCCCCTTTTCTCAATATATCTTTTTTTTGTGTATTTTTTATTTGTTTGGTGCTTCTTATTATCGACCAATGAAATATCCATAGTTTGATATATAATAGATTTTTCATCCCTTCGTATAGATAGACAAATTGGTTCAATAATAAATATTCCCTTTCTTATCAATTCTGCAAGAACTAGGTCCTTTTGAATCAGCATTTCGTCTAGATCTATTTCACCTCTTTGAATCGAAGATATAGCAATTTCCTTTGGATTTATCAGTCTAAGTAGGAGACAATATACCCTGATATTTTTCATTATTTTATTATTTAAGGAATCAGCCCATCTTAGTTGAAAAAGTAAATATTTTTTCAAAAAGAAATCTAGTTCCATTTCATTCTTGTTCTTATATTGATATTGTTTTTTTTTTATTTCTAATCTTGCGTAATCTTCTTCAACATCTTTTTTATTTTTTTGTTTTAGTAGATTCCATACAAGATTTCTTTGGACCTGTTGTTCGTTTTCTTTCTGCTTGAAATTTCCTAATTCAAGATCTTTTTTTTCATTAGATGATTTTTTTGGATTTACGTTAATGTTTTTACTTTTTTCATTTTTATAAAAATGAAAAAAGAGTGATTTGATTGGGATGATCCAAGGTTTAATTTTATATACATCAAAAAGTAGCACAAATTCTGGGAAGAACCAAGTTTCTAGATTGGATATAGTATCATGATTTGATGCGGTATCATATAACCTTTCTTTATTCATTCCCATGCAATCAAAAAAGTTTCTTTTTTGATTGCATGGTTTGATCTCTTGATAAATTGTAGGATAAAAAAGATCTTTTTTTTCCATTTTTTTTAAATTCTTAATTTCAGTCTTAGTATTTTTCTGAATCTTGATGCCAATATGTATATCGGTCCATATATCAATATTATTTATAAAACAAAGATGAAGAATTCTACAATCAAAATATTTTCTATCCAAATTTATATTCCTATCATTTGTATTCCTATCAATAAGATATCCTTTTTCTGTATAATTATTACTATGTATACTTACTAATACATAAAATGATTCAGGTTTCAATGTATTGAAATGATATGGAATTTCTTGGTCCCCATTTCTTCCTAATGTTGATCCAGAAATGTATAAATTAGGGAGGCATATATATTTATATGATAAAAGATCATATCTGTAATGTTTTTTCCATTTGTCACTCATAAATAAATTTGCTGCATAGTCATTTTTATTCATGGAATAAATAAATTGGTATTTTTTATATAAATCCAATTGGTTTGATTCCTTATTTTGAATCATACATCGAGACCTTTTTTTTTGAGATAAGTCGTATTGATAATGACCTTTTAACCAGTTTTTCCATTCGTTCATTCCATACGTATGAATTTTATTATGTCTTGATTTGGAATTAAATATTCCATGTATCATACAATAGTCTTTTAAAATATCCTTAAAAAAAGGATAGCTTCCTTCATATTGAAGTACAGGTCTCAAATGATACTTATTAAGTAATTGGTTTTGTGATATTTTGTAAAAAACATATGCTTGGGACAGGGAAGAGAAGTTCCAATAAGTATTGGAATTTTGATTTATATTCTTAGTATTATCAGTATTTGAAAACAATTTTTTTATAGTCAAAATAAAATTCATTGTATTTTGATTTGTTTCATCAATTCTTTCTTGTTCTTGATTTATTTCATTGTTGTAAATGGATTTATTAAAGATCTTTTTTGTTGATTCAAAAAAAAGTTGTGCATTGATCTTAGAAACGGTAATGGTACATAGCAAAATATCTATGTATATTTTTTCAATGAATGCTTTGATAAAGTAGTGTGATTTACGCATTAATCGGATATTTTTCTTTTTTAATATTTTCCAAATATGTTTTTGTGATCCCGATCTTTTATTATCATAAATTAGTTCTTTTTTTTTCTTGTCTTTTGCGGTTCGTTCAATTTGATTCCTTATTTTGATTGTCTTATCAGAAATATCTTTTATTCTTCTTTCTATTAGTGAATTATTTAACAAATTCATCGTTCGATTTAGAATGGACGATTCGCGAAGAATCTTATTATTTCTTTTGAAATCTTTTTTGTTTTCGTTCGGTTCATATACTTTTTCTTTCCTCAATTCAAATAATAAATTTGGATTTACTTTCTCCAGTTTTTTCATTATTAGTTTTATAACTCGAACTATTTTGATGACTCCTTTTGTTTTTTCTTTTCCAACTTTTAGAAAGGTTTTTCTTTTTTTATTTAAAGATTTTAGAACTTGTAAAAATTTATTTTTCACCTTTTTTTTTCTTTTTTGGAGTTCTTTATAAATAGGTTCAAAAAAAAAAGGTCGTTTTCGGGGAGAACCAAAGGGAAGTTCCGCTTCCATTCCCCAGACTGTTAAAAAACAAAAATTTGTTTTTTTCTCTTTTTTTTTCATTAGATCTCTACGATGAGATCGTGCCTTAGATTTTCTCCAAGGTTTTAGACAGAAAGGATATAGAATCTTTATCTGAATACCATCTATCAACCAATCTTGGGGAAACTCTTTTTCTGATAATTGAACACCATTATAGGTGCATTTAATATGCATTTCTCTATTCCATTCCTTAAAATCCTCGTTCCACTCGGGAACTTGGAATAATAACATACGGAAAATATTTTTTGCTATTATTAATGAAGGTAATATAATGTTTTTTCTAAGAAAAGATTGGGTTACTAACATCAAGCCTCTTATTACTTGAGTAAATATAAAGGTATCCCAAGCTTCTGATATTTCTATTTGTTCATTTTTATATATTTTTTCCTCTTTCTCCTTTTCTTTTTTTGTATCTTCATTTTCAAAATAGGAAATTTTTAGTTCTGATTCTTGTTCTCTGCCCATCCAATTCCTAAAAATGATATTCTTCATTTCGTTGATATCAATATCAAAAAACGAAAAAAAAGATGTTTTGTCTAGACGATCCAAAAAAAGTGGGGAATGTACATTTACTTGAAAGAGGTTCCAAATAACTGTTTTACGTCTTTGAGCGCGCATGGATCCTTTGATTAGATTGCGGCGAAAATCTGATTGTTTTGAGTAACGTATCAAAGACACCTCTTCCTCTTCCATTTGATCATCATTTTTATCAGTATTACTAATATTATGAATACTAGAAATAGAAAAAAAATTGGTATTCTGATCATTATCGTTAGAAATTATCACACGTCTGGCTCTTCTTGAATGAATCGCAAAATCTTCTTCCTCCAATGCTTCTTCATTTTCTTCTTCCTCTTCTTCCAACAAATTCTCGGTTAATTTGTATGACCATCGAGAAACCTTTTTACTGAGTTCTTCTATTCTAATTCCAACAGATTCCTTTTTCATTTTTTTTTGATCTTTTGTATGTGTTGTAATTACATCAAATACAAATTGTAAATATTTTTCTTGACTTTCTGAATCAATTCCTTTTTCTTCTGTAGAATTCAAAAATGATTGAGGGTGAAGTTTTACGGAATCATTAAGAAGTAGATCATGAATCTTATTTATAAAAAAAAATTCTACTAAACCTTCTGTATCTGTATAAGTATTCATGATTTCGCGTGAATAGACTTTTTTTCTCATTCCTCGATATGGTCCGTTGAAAAAAGGATCATATGCTTTTGGCAAGCATTTTTTTTTTTTTTCATCATCACATAATATGGTTCTTTTTTCAAGCATATCCAGACTAGGGGATCCCTCATTTTTTTCTATAATTTTGATTCGGCTTCTCAATTCATTGTTCAAATTGTGCTTTTTTTTTTCATTAGTATAAATCCAAGAATCATAAAGATCTTCGTCATCTAGCTTTTCTATTATGTACAAAGAAATTCTTTGTTCTAGCATTTCCAAAAAAATTGATAAACTGGGCGGATATGTAAAGGATATTTTTTTTTTTCCATCACTCGTACATGTGAAAAAAAAAAATTGTGACATTTCATTGCGTAAAGCATTTTCTAATTTAGAATTTTTTATATATCGTAATGGACGATTCCATCGTTTATAATCGAAAAGAAAAGAGACAAAAGTTTTTTTAATCTTTTTATTCATTCTTTTCTTTTTCTCTTCTTTCAGTCTTCCCAATTCCCAATTTTCTTGATGGGTCTCCAGATCAGAATCTTCGTAAACTGGGCTATCTTGATAGCGTGCCTCTTTCAAGTGAAATTCATCCTTTGTTTTTTCCTTTCCACTCACTCGGATCTCTTCCGTTTCATCTATTTTGTCCAGATCCTCCTTTTCTTCCGAAAAAAGGTTTTCTTCGGTGGATCCCTCTTGTTCCTGTTTAGTCTCCTTCATTTCGTAAGTTGTTTCTACATCGCTTTCTTCCGTTTCTGAGGTTTCTTTCTCTTTCAGTTTCTTAGTGACAATAGGCGACGGCATTCTGCCTAAATAGTAAACACAGGTGATAAATAAGAGAATACTAAAGATTCGAGCCATAGAATTTCTCAATTCTGACACAAGATACTTATTAGATCGAATAGAATGATTTTGCCGTATCCAGAATAATACCAATCCAACCCATTTCATGAATAAAATGTGACCAATTAACCAACCAACAAAACTACTTGTTAAAAATAAAATCTTGTTGTTGCATCGAAACATATAAATGTTGACTAATCTGGCTAACGTGGAACTTGGTAAAATGAAATGGTTGAAAAATTGAAAAATTAGATTATTCAGGAATACACATTGAATGCTGAGATTACGCATTGAATTTCTGGTAGTAGATCCATAATCAAAAAAGTTTTTATGATTGTTCCAGAAGAAATGAAACAAAAG